AATGCCTATTGTATCGGCTTGACCTTTCATAAGTGGAGACAGAATGAAACGTCCATAATAGAGACTATTACTATCTCCTCTTGATTCAACACACTTCCACTGCAGTGTCCGAGTCGATACTATTACTTTCTCTCGAACCATGGTAATCTTATTATTTGATCAAATCATTAAATTATTTATTTCTCTTGAAATCATTTCAATGTTTTGTTTATTTTTACACACGCCTTTTTTTAGGGGGCCTACAGCCATTATGTGGCATAGGGGTTACATCCCGTATGAAACTTAATATTACACCACTTCTACGAATAGCCCTTAATGCTGCATCTCGTCCGAGACCGGGGCCTTTTATCATGACTTCGGCTCGTTGCATACCTTGATCCACTACCGTCCGAATAGCATTTCCTGCTGCGGTTTGTGCCGCAAAGGGTGTCCCTCTTCTTGTACCCTTGAATCCACAAGTACCGGCGGAGGACCAAGAAATTACCCGGCCTCGTACATCTGTAACAGTCACAATGGTATTGTTGAAACTTGCTTGAACATGAATAACCCCTTTTGGTATTCTACGCGCACTCTTACGTAAACCAATACGCCCATTCCTACGTGAACCGATTCTGGGTGCGGGTTTTGCCATATTTTATCGTCTCATAAATATAAGTCAGAGGTATATGGATATATCCATTTCATGCCAAAACGGATCTTTTCCGCTTTTTTTTATTTGTATATTGGGTCCCTTAGGGAGTCTCTTTTATTTTATAAAGATTATCCTTGTCTTTGTTTATGTCTCGGGTTGGAACAAATTACTATAATTCGTCCCCGTCTACGGATCAGTCTACATTTTTCACAAATTTTACGAATGGAGGCCCTTATTTTCATATTTGTCATTCCTTAACTGAATTTCAAATTTACTTATTTGAAGAAAATTAGTTTCTGGAAATTTGAAACTTTCGAATTGTATCCCTCCGAAAGGAATATTGAAGTTGAAAAAAAAAACCACCTAATCGTTTGAATCCTTGTTTCGGAGTCTAGAAACTATATGCCCTTTGGTTGAATCATAATGACTTCTTTCGATTTTTACTCTATCTTCCGTTGGTATACGTATAAAACTACGTTGAATCCTTCCTGAACCATAACCTAGAATCCGATCTTCATTATCTAAATGAATCCGAAGCATACCATTCGGAAGTGATTCAGGAATTAAACTTTCATGAATCCAGTTTTCTTTTTTCATTCGCGGTAAAACCTCCTTGAAGTATTAACTAATGTAAGAGGAGAGTGAGAATAGAAACCCGTTCTTTATCTTTTTTTTTTCACAAATAGTAAAGTTCCATATCTTAATTTGGATATAAGAAAGCTTACCATATATAACACAAAATTTCTCCGCCGATTCCTTCTAGTCGGGCCTCTCGGTCCGTCATTATACCCCGAGAGGTAGAAAGAATTACAATCCCCATCCCACCTAAAATTCTAGGAATTCGTTGATAACTAGAATAGATTCGTAGACCGGGTCGACTGATCCGTTTTAAATTTAAAACAGTTTTACATGGACCTTTCCTATTCCTTCTATGCCGTAGGGTTAAAACCAAAAAATATTTGTTGTTTTCCTGATGTTTCCTCACATTTTCAATAAAACCTTCTCTTAACAGTATTTTAACAAGGTTTTCGGTGATGTTAGTAGATGGTATTCGAACTGTTCCTTTTCTATTCATGTCAGCATTGCGTATAGAAGTTATTATATCAGCAATAGTGTCTTTACCCATGATAAATTAAAATTATTGTTACCCCCGAACTTTGATATAATCAACATGCTTTTTTCTTTCTATTTTATGAATTGTTAAAGATATATGCGTGAGACAAATTTACTAATTAATCTAGTTTACTCTATTCATATTTTATTCAAATGCTATAATAGCATTAGAGTCTCCGTTTTATTAGACTTATAATACTTCAGGTGCTAATGAAACTATTTTAGTGAAATTTAACTGTCTCAATTCCCGTGCGATCGCACCAAAAATTCTAGTTCCTTTGGGATTTCCTTCTTGATCAATAACAACCGCAGCATTGTCATCATATCGTAGTATCATACCGTTGTCACGTTTGAGTTCTTTACAAGTACGTACAATCACAGCTCTGATCACTTCGGATTTTTCTAGAGGTGTATTTGGTATTGCTTCCTTGATTACAGCAACAATAACGTCACCAATATGAGCATATCGTCGATTACTAGCTCCTATGATTCGAATACACATTAATTGTCGGGCCCCGCTGTTATCCGCTACATTTAAGTGGGTTTGAGGTTGAATCATATCATTTTTTTTTATTTGCTCTTTCACTGCGAAGGGGCTAAGTAAAAAAAGAAATATTGTTTGTCCAAAACAAAAAAAAAAGAAACCTATAATTTTGTTTTTTTTTTCATTCAAAAGATTTCTTTTCTTTGGTTATACATTCTTATCCCGAAATAATGAATTGCGTTCGTATAGGCATTTTGGATGCCGCTATTGAAATAGCCTTTCTGGCTACATTTTCTGCTACTCCACCCATTTCATAAAGTATTCTACCCGGTTTAACGATAGCTACCCAATATTCGGGGGATCCTTTACCGGAACCCATACGCGTTTCCGCGGGTCTTACTGTAACAGGTTTGTCTGGAAATATACGTACCCATATTTTTCCGCCGCGGCGTACGTTTCGTGTCATTGCTCGCCGCCCTGCTTCTATTTGTCTAGACGTGATCCACGTGGGTTCAAGTGCCTGAAGAGCATATCTACCAAAGCAAATACGATCACCTCGATAAGATATTCCTTTCATTCTTCCTCTATGTTGTTTACGGAATCTGGCTCTTTTGGGGTTATAGTTGATGGTTCTTTTTCAATTTCAATTCCATCTCTACTACAGAACCGGACATGAGAGTTTCTTCTCATCCAGCTCCTCGCGAATGAAAAATAACAGTTATAACATGGTATACATGTATTTAATGAATAATATACTGAATCGTGGGAGTCTTTGAGATTTTATCTAATATCTAATCTATTACAAATTTGTATATCTTGTTTTGATAGTTTATATAAAAAAAACTAAACATGTATTCAATTTCTATTTATTTATAGTTATAGATAATTATTTTATAGATTAGTTAGAGATAATAGATAATAATAATAGAATTTCGTTTTATTATAACGAGTATTTATTTTGTTTTGTCTTTTTTATTATCATATTATATTGGATCTATCAAAATTTATAAATCCAATAAAATAAAAACTTTCGCGGGCGAATATTTACTCTTTCCATATCTATTTCAGTTGTAGGGTTATCCTATGACATGGCCTCTCAGAATAAAAGTGGATTGGTCCCGGGTTCGTTTCGCCATCCTACCCAATGAATTATTAGGATTCGTTTTCAATAGAATCTTCTGCATCCACGGGTTCCGTCGTTCCCATCGCTTCGCGATTAATGGTTAGGCCTGAATTCTACAGCGGAGCTCCTAATGAAAATGAAATGTGTTATTGAGTCAATTTTCTCAGTCTTTGTGGACCCAGGGCTCTTGACTTTTTTTGTTCTATGAACAAATTCATCGAATTATAGATCAATCAAATTAGTATTGATGCTTTATTACGCTATCCTTTATAAGATCGCTCAGAGACCTTACATATTGGAATCATATAGCATTAGTATTCTTTTTCTCTCTTTCTCTCACCCTTCCATTTATCTGCATTCTTTTTGTTATTGCTTCACAACTTAAAATCAGATTGGTTTTTCTTTTTTTGCTTGTTTATGCAAACAAAAATTCAGTTGCTACAATGATATGATCAATATATCATATCGTGACTAGTTCTTTAGATCCAGATAATATGAAGCGGTGAGTTGGTTATTAGTTCGATAGTTATTAGTTCATACTATGGGCCAGTCCGTTTTTTTGACTACTAACCCTACAAAAACCAACGAGTCACACACTAAGCATAGCAATTATATCAATATAAAAAAATGAATTGAATTTTTATTCAACCTTATAGAATTGCCCATTTTTTTTTTGATTTAACAGAAAAAGAATGAAAGAGTTTGTCATTTTTTGCTTTTTTATTTCCGATAGAACGTAAAGACAAGTCAAATAAAGGCTTAGGCTTCCTCGTCTACAAATATCCAAATTTTGATGCCTAATACCCCATAGATAGTTCCAACTGCATAGGAACAATAATCAATTTTAGCTCGAATGGTTTGTAGAGGAACTCTACCCTCTCTGATCCATTCGACACGCGCAATCTCTTTTCCGTCGATACGTCCTGCAATTTGTACTTGAATTCCTTTTGTACCTGCTTGTTCAGTTAATTCAATAGCCTTTTTCATTGCTTTTCGAAATGAAACCCTATTCTTTAATTGTCCGGCTATAAATTCGGCGAGAATATTAGGGTGTCCATAAGGGTTTGTAATTCTTGTAAGAGCAATGTTGAGTTTTCGGTTTACACAATTAATTTCTTTTTGTACATCTATCTGCAATTCTTCGATTCTTCGAGGCCCACCTTTACCTTCTAGTAATAATTTTGGGAATCCCATATAGATTATGACCTGAATCAAATCGATTCTTTTTTGAATCTTTATGCATGCAATTCCCTCAACACCAGAGGATATTTGAATATTTTTTTGTACATAATTCTTGATCCAATCTCGGATTTTTTGATCTTCTTGTAGCCCTTCGGAATAATTTTGTGGTTGTGCAAACCAAAGAGAATGATGACCTTGGGTTGCACCAAGTCTGAAACCAAGTGGATTTATTTTTTGTCCCATAATCTCCCAATACTATATATATCATGACACGTCATATCCGTGTACTTACTTATTTTTATTTCTCCATACGTTGCCTTTGAAGTATAATATGGCGTATTTGGCTCCTTTATACTTCCTTTTTTATACTTCCTTTACAGATATATCTTTTAATCCAATAGTTATATGAAAAACGGGTCTTTTTATCGGATAACTACGCCCTCGAGCTCTAGGTTTTCATTTTTTCA